TTAGTACCAAAGACTATGAAAAATTTTTCATTGAATCGATAAAAAAATCTCTCAATAAACATATTTATAATGATGAAAAAGACAAAAGGGTAATTGATGAAACAAATCAAAACACAATTGAATTTATTTCAACTATAAATAGATCATTTTCTAATATTACCAATATTATTAATAATAGTAATAAGAAGTCACTGACTTATTACGACTTATTTTCTTTATCTCAAGCATATGTATTTTTCAAATTATCACAAGCTCAAGTTATTAACTTATATCGCTTGGGATCTTTACTTCAATATCACGGAGCATCCACTCTTATCAAGAAGAAAATAAAGGATTACTTAGGAAGCCAGGGAATATTTGATTTCAAATTAAAACAGAAGAAACTTCTGAATTCTGGAATAAATGACTGGAAAAATTGGTTTAGGAGTCATTATCAATATAATTTACCTAAGATTCGATGGTCGAGAATAGTACCACAAAAATGGCGAAATAGAATCAATCAACGTCGTACAATTAAAAAGAAAGGCTCCCAATTTTCGCATTCATATGCAAAAGAAAAAGACCAGTTCATTTATTACAAAAAACAAAAGAATTTTAGAATAAATTCATTGACAAATCAAAAAGAAAAATTAAAAAAACATTACAGATATGATCTTTCATCATACAAATATCTTCATTATGAAGATGTGAAGAACTCACCACCCATTTCTCGGTCTCCATTCCAAATAAGGGGAGGCCGAGAAATTCCGTATAATTACAATAATTACAACAGACCAAAATCCGAATCATTCTTTTATGTACCAGAAAAAATAGCCATTGATGATTATTTAATAATGGGAGAGTATGTTTTTAATACAGGTAAAAATCTGGATAGAAAATATTTGGATTGGGGAATTCTCAATTTGTGTCTTAAAAAAAATATCAATATTGAATACTGGACTCATATGGATACCAGGACCTTTAGTCAAGACACTAGGACTCGATCCAATGATTATCGAATTGTTGAGAACAAAAATCTTTTTTTTCTTAGGATTCATCAGGAAATCAACCCATCCAATCAAAAAAAAAACCTTTTTGATTGGATGGGAATGAATGAGGAAATGCTATATTATTCCATATCGAGTATCGAACCTTGGTTCTTTCTAGAATTTGTACTACGATATGATACATATAAGATGAAACCTTGGATCATACCGATCAAATCACTTTTTTTTAATTTTTATGGGAAGGAAAGCATTAGTAAAAACATAAACGTAAATCGAAAGGCAAATCATGATACGTCATCTAATTTTAAAAAGCACCCTGGATTCAAAAATATAAATCAAGAAGAAAAAGAGGGGCAGGGACAAGAAGCTCTTCGATCAAATGCACAAAACCAACAAAAATCTTTTATTGATATTGAAAAGGATTACACAGAATCAGACATTCAAAAGCCTAGAAAGAAAGCTCAATCCAAAAATAATAAGGAAACGGGACTCGACTCTTTTTTGAAAAAATATTTGCTTTTTCAATTAAGATGGAATAACTCTTTGAATCAAAAAGTTATTGACAATATCAAAGTGTATTCTCTCCTGCTTAGATTAAAAAATCCAAGAGAAATTGCTATATCCTCTATTCAAAGAGGAGAAATGCGCCTGGATGTAATGCTTTTTCAAAAGGATCTAACCCTTACAGGATTGATAAAGGGGGGACTCTTGGTTATCGAACCAATTCGTCTATATCTAAAATGGGATTTCCTATTTTTTATGTATCAAATTGTAGGTATTTCATTGGTTCATAAGGATAAACAGCAAATTAAAACAAGATGTCGAATAAAAGAATATGTTGATAAGATTGATTTCGATGGATCCATTTTACCATACGGAAAAACTCTTGTGAATGGGCACGAAAAGCATTATGATTTGCTTGTTCCTGAACATATTCTATCTCCTAGGCGTCGTAGAGAATTACGAATTCTAATGAGTTTTAATTCAGGAAAGGGGAATGTTATGGGTAGGGGTCCATTCATTTTGAATGGGAAAAGCGTAAGGGATTGTGAACAATTTTTTTATGAAGACAAATATCTTGATACAGATACAAATAAATTCATTCAATTCAAATTATTTCTTTGGCCCAATTATCGATTAGAAGAATTGGCTTGTATGAATCGCTATTGGTTTAATAGTAATAATGGAAGTCGTTTCAGTATGTTAAGGATACGTATGTATCCACGACACAGAATTTTCTAATTGATGGTCAATTTTCTATATATTCATCACTATATCCAGTATAGAAAGGCATGAAGATGTATACACACATATTGTGTTAGATGCCATTCTAAAACAAAAACTGCTTCAATGACGTGCTAATTAAATATAGAAAAGAATTGGCGAAATCCTCTTAATTAAGTCAATTTTCTGTTTCACAGGTTCTAAAAAAAGGCAATCCCCCTATTCGAATTTTGTTGGGATTGAAATTCCATTTGTTAATTTAATTTTTATTTTCTAGAAAACAAAGTAAAATCTATCTATTTGTGTACCCCAAACCAAAAAACGACTATTATTCTTGATCGGTAAAATCCATATATATTTGTGGAAAAAAGAAATTCTTTTCTTTTTTTATTTTATGGTAAAAAATTCATTCATCTCAGCTATTCCGCAAGAAGAAAAAGAAAAAAACAAAGGATCTACCGAATTTCAAATATTGAATTTCACTAAAAGGATACGTAGACTTACTTCACATTTGGAATTGCACAAAAAAGATTATTTATCTCAGAGGGGTCTTCGGAAGATTTTAGGAAAACGTCAACGGCTACTGACCTATTTGTCAAATAAAAATAGAGTACGTTATAAAGAATTAATTGGTCAACTGGATATTCGGGAACCAAAAACTCGTTAATTTGAATTTGAAGATTCGCTTGCATTTTTTGGTTTCTAAAATGAGATCTTTAATTTTGATGAACTTTGTTTCGTTTTCAGAAATTTGTAGAATAATGAATCGGGAAAAAACATATGACTGTACCGGCTACAAGAAAAGATCTGATGATAGTCAATATGGGTCCGCACCACCCATCAATGCACGGTGTTCTTCGGCTCATCGTCACTCTAGATGGTGAAGATGTTATTGACTGTGAACCCGTATTGGGTTATTTACACAGAGGGATGGAAAAAATTGCGGAAAATCGAACAATTATACAATATTTACCTTATGTAACCCGTTGGGATTATTTAGCTACTATGTTCACAGAGGCAATAACGGTAAATGCACCAGAGCAGTTGGGAAATATTCAAGTACCTAAAAGAGCTAGCTATATCAGAGTAATTATGCTGGAGCTGAGTCGTATAGCTTCTCATTTATTATGGCTTGGACCTTTTATGGCGGATATCGGTGCACAAACTCCTTTCTTCTACATTTTTAGAGAGAGGGAATTACTGTATGATCTATTTGAAGCTGCCACAGGTATGCGAATGATGCATAATTACTTCCGTATCGGGGGGGTAGCTACCGATCTGCCTTATGGTTGGATAGATAAATGTTTTGATTTCTGTGATTATTTTTTAACAGGAGTGGTGGAATATCAAAAGCTTATCACGCAGAATCCCATTTTTTTGGAACGAGTTGAAGGGATAGGCATTATTGGTGGAGAAGAAGCAATAAATTGGGGTTTATCGGGGCCGATGTTACGAGCTTCCGGCATCCAATGGGATCTTCGTAAAGTTGATCATTATGAGTGTTATGATGAATTCAATTGGGAAGTCCAATGGCAAAAAGAGGGGGATTCATTATCTCGTTATTTAGTACGAATCGGTGAAATGACGGAGTCCATAAAAATTATTCAACAGGCTCTAGAAGGAATCCCAGGGGGGCCCTATGAGAATTTGGAAGTACGGCGCTTTGATAAAACAAAAGATTCCGAATGGAATGATTTTGAATATCGATTCATTAGTAAAAAGCCTTCCCCCTCTTTTGAATTGTCTAAACAAGAACTTTATGTAAGAGTAGAAGCCCCAAAGGGAGAATTGGGAATTTTTTTGATAGGGGATAATAGTGTTTTTCCCTGGAGATGGAAAATCCGTCCGCCCGGTTTCATTAATTTGCAAATTCTTCCTCAGCTGGTTAAAAGAATGAAATTGGCCGATATCATGACGATACTAGGTAGTATAGATATCATTATGGGGGAAGTTGACCGTTGAAATGATAATTGATACGACAAAAGTACAAGCTATCAATTCTTTTTCCAGATCGGAATCTTTAAAGGAGGTCATAGGGCTCATATGGATGCTTGTCCCTATTTTGATTCTTGTATTGGCAATAACAATAGGAGTACTCGTGATCGTGTGGCTAGAAAGGCAAATCTCCGCGGGGATACAACAACGTATTGGTCCTGAATATGCCGGTCCCCTGGGAATTCTTCAAGCTATAGCGGACGGAACTAAACTACTTTTCAAAGAGGATATCCTCCCATCTAGGGGGGATATTCGTTTATTCAGCATTGGGCCATCTATAGCTGTCATATCCATAATACTAAGTTATTCAGTAATTCCTTTTAGTTATCACCTTGTTCTAGCCGATCTTGGTATAGGTGTTTTTTTATGGATTGCCGTTTCCAGTATAGCTCCTATTGGGCTTCTTATGTCAGGATATGGATCAAATAATAAGTATTCCTTTTCAGGTGGTCTACGAGCTGCTGCTCAATCAATTAGTTATGAAATACCATTAACTCTATGCGTATTATCAATATCTCTACGTGTGATTCGTTGGAACATACATCAACCTTTATTTCCTTTCTTTATTTCTAGGAAATAAATGGAATGTATTGAATAAATATCTTTATTTTTTTATTCAGCATTAGGGTCGATGAATTAAACCCGATAGTTATATGAGTGAAACAAAACGGCTTATAAATTAGCAGTAATAGGATTAATTCTCATTCCCTATGTACAGGAGTAAAATTAAAGTACACATAAGCAGTATAAATGGGTTACCCCAAGGTTGGTTGATTAATCATCATGCCTTGAAGCGGGTACAAAAAAAGAAAAACTGTATCAAGTTTTTACAATTTTTCTGTATTACTATACAGGGACAGGTAATCGGTTAAAAATGGGTGGACAGTTAGGAACACCAAGATACACAAAGGATTAGTAATGGAGATAATATAAGGTATCCAAAGAAGTATTTTTAGATAAAAGGAATCATAATGAGGACTTTAAGTTGGTAGAAATGACCAAGCAGTACTTCCCCCTGATTCCGATCCAGAGTATGTTCCTATCCACTGATGAAAGAAATGACTATCAGGAACGAAGTAATACCTTATTTCATTTTCTTTTAGAGGAAAAACAACCCTTCTGAGAAAGAAGAAAAGGAACGAAATAAATGGAAGAAATGGAATACAATAAAAAAAAAGAAATCTTTTTTTTTTATTTTCACTTTTTCTTTTCCTCGTATAATTCATACAGGTATGATTATTATCATGATTCATGGAACTGGTGCAGTGTCTAATGATTTTTCGTAATATAAAGAAATAAGTCAAAATATTTATTGATGCAAGGCATATACTATTGAAAGATTCAGTTATTACTGAAACAAAGATAAATGGATAATTAAAAAAAATATTAAATATTATGAAATAAGATATGAGATCAATTCAGAAGCATTATTATTAATATAGCAAACAGAATTTCATTGGTCTAATTTAATTAGGAACTTTACGATACATTTTTATTCTATCTAATCAACAAAAGCATGCGCAGGTAACGCCGAATTAGATTTATTTGCGACCATTGAGGAGCCGTATGAGGCGCGGGTCTCATGTACGGTTCTGTAATAGCGATGGGAGAGCAGTAATGTTATCATCGACTATGATTATCTAACAGTTCAAGTACAATTGATATTGTTGAAGTACAATCCAAATATGGAATTTTGGGATGGAATCTTTGGCGTCAACCCGTAGGGTTTATAGTTTTTCTAATTTCATCCCTAGCAGAATGTGAAAGATTGCCCTTTGATTTACCAGAGGCAGAAGAAGAATTAGTTGCAGGTTATCAAACCGAATACTCAGGTATCAAATTTGGTTTATTTTATGTTGCTTCTTACCTAAATCTACTAGTTTCTTCATTATTTGTAACAGTTCTGTACTTTGGGGGGTGGAATCTTTCTATTCCGTACACATCCTTTTTTGGACTTTTTGGAATAAATCAAACCAGCGGAGTTTTTGGAACAACAATGGGTATGTTTATTACACTAGCCAAAACTTATTTATTCCTCTTCATTGCGGTTGCAACAAGATGGACTTTGCCTAGAATGAGAATGGATCAACTATTAAATCTCGGATGGAAATTTCTTTTGCCTATTTCTCTAGGTAATTTTTTATTGACAACTTCTTTCCAACTCCTTTCCCTGTAACAAAATAGTAAGTTGTTCAGAGAGTTAGAAACCCTCTCAAGAGAAAGAAATGGAAAAATATCATGAATATCGGCGAAGATGTTCCCTATGATAACTGGGTTCATGAATTATGGTCAACAAACAGTACGAGCCGCAAGATACATTGGTCAGAGTTTCACGATTACCTTATCCCACACGAATCGGTTACCTGTAACTATTCAATATCCTTATCAAAAATCAATCACATCAGAGCGTTTCCGCGGCCGAATCCACTTTGAATTTGATAAATGTATTGCTTGTGAAGTATGTGTTCGTGTATGTCCCATAGATCTACCTGTTGTAGATTGGAAATTAGAAACGGATATTCGAAAGAAAAGGTTGCTTAATTATAGTATTGATTTTGGAATATGTATATTTTGTGGTAATTGCGTCGAGTATTGTCCCACAAACTGTTTATCAATGACTGAAGAGTATGAACTTTCTACTTATGATCGTCACGAATTGAACTATAATCAAATTGCTTTGGGTCGCTTACCAATATCAGTAATTGGAGACTATACAATTCAAATAAACAATTATGAATTGGACTCATATAAAAAAACGACAGGCAAACCTCTGGATTCAGAAAAGATTACCAATTAATTACTAAGACTCCGTTTGTTTTGATGGAAAAAAAAGGGGAGGGGGGGGGGGTTCTTTTTGGATGGTTAAGCAGTAACCACAAAAATCCGTATTTTTCATTTTTATTTATTTATTGATTTTATGATAATTGTGACTTGAATCTAGAATAGGTTCATATATCTGCGACAATTTCGAAATTTACAAACCATCCCGAACTACCCTTTCAGACAAGAAAACGGGATTGGTGCATGAATGTGTCTGCATGAATTCATATCGCATTAAGATTCCATTAAGAACGTATTACATAGAATAATAAAAAAGGGCAATCTCCTTTTCCTGAATCAATCATTAGGATCATGAAATATTTCTACCTTTTATTCTTTATTCTATTTCACATAATGGGTTTACCTGGACCAATACACGATATTCTTTTAGTATTTTTGGGGTCGGGTATTGTATTAGGAAGTCTAGGAGTAATATTACTTACCAATACAATCTATTCTGCTTTTTCTTTGGGTTTAGTTCTTGTTTGTATATCCTTATTTTATATTCTATCTAATTCCTATTTTGTAGCCGCCGCGCAGCTCCTTATTTACGTGGGAGCCATAAATGTTTTAATAATATTTGCTGTGATGTTTATGAAAGGTTCAGAATATTCCAAAGATTTTTCTATTTGGACTGTTGGGGATAGGGTTACTTCATTAGTTTGTACAAGTATCTTTTTTTCATTAATTACTACTATCTTGGATACGTCATGGTACGGTATTATTTGGACTACAAGATCAAACCAGATTATGGAGCAAGACCTTTTAAGTAACGTTCAACAAATTGGAATTCATCTAGTAACCGATTTTATTCTTCCATTTGAACTTATTTCAATAGTTCTTTTAGTTGCTTTGATAGGTGCAATTGCTATGGCTCGTCAGTAATGAACATTACATTTTCTTTTTTTCTAAGAAAAAAGATAAATATTTGTCTTTTTTTTATAGCGGAAAATTTCTCTCAGCCCTTTTTCACACCGTTTCTATATTTTTTTCACATTGTTTCCATATAGAAAGTGGAAATTTTCGTTCTATCCATTACCAATATTTTTCTGTCCCATACCCTTTATACGCGAGTTGAATCAACCAAATCGGTGAAATTGTTATTCATATTGAAATGAATCGAGATTGATGAGGAGTTGGTTAATGATGCTCGAGCATGTACTTTTTTTGAGTGCCTATTTATTTTCTATCGGTATTTTTGGATTGATTACAAGTCGAAACATGGTTAGAGCACTTATGTGCCTTGAGCTTATTCTGAATGCGGTTAATCTAAATTTTGTAACATTTTCTCATTTATTTGATAGTCGTCAATTAAAGGGCGACATTTTTTCTATTTTTGTTATAAGTATTGCAGCTGCTGAAGCAGCTATTGGACTGGCCATTGTTTCATCAATCCATCGTAACAGAAAATCAACTCGTATCAATCAATCCAATTTGTTAAATAAATAGTCATAATAATCGAAATAAAGAGAAATATTAATCTATCCTATCTATAGATAAAAAATTTTATAATTCAACAACTTCAGTTAGTATGTACATGTATCAGTCATATGATCATGTTTCCTAAAACGTAGGAAATCAAAGTATCTTGGACCTTTCTCATGAGCAGATTTAGAAGTCGATTGAATATGAAAAAAAAAAGATTCCGATACTTTACTGATTCGTTTGGTATCTACAATAAATGATTTTTTTATTAATGATATACCAGATCGAAAATTGAAAACGCTCAAAAACTCAATAGACCCAATGTCGCACTCAGTAAAAATTTATGATACATGTATAGGATGTACTCAATGTGTACGAGCCTGCCCCACGGATGTGTTGGAAATGATACCTTGGGACGGATGTAAAGCTAAGCAAATAGCTTCGGCTCCAAGAACAGAGGACTGTGTAGGTTGTAAAAGATGCGAATCCGCCTGTCCAACGGATTTCTTGAGCGTTCGAGTTTATTTATGGCATGAAACAACTCGCAGCATGGGTCTAGCTTATTGATACGTTTTAAAAAAATTCGACTTGAATCCATTTGATTCCTCTTTACCGAGAAAAATCCGCACTCGATTTTTTTTGTCGAGTGCGGATTTTTTTGGACAAAACCTATCTTGTCTTTACTACGAGTAATTTTCCTTGGTTAACAATAATTGTTGTTTTTCCGATATTCGCGGGTTTATTCATTTTCTTTCTGCCGCATAGAGGGAATAAAGTGGTACGGTGGTATACAATTTCTATATGTTTATTAGAACTCCTTCTAACAACCTATGTTTTTTGTTATCATTTCAAATTGGACGATCCGTTAATTCAATTGGAGGAGAATTATAAATGGATAACCATTTTTGATTTTCACTGGAAACTGGGAGTTGATGGGCTTTCCATAGGACCCATTTTACTGACAGGATTCATCACTACTTTAGCTACCTTAGCGGCCTGGCCAGTTACTCGATATTCGCGATTGTTCTATTTCCTGATGTTGGCAATGTACAGCGGTCAAATAGGCTCATTTTCTTCTCGAGACCTTTTACTTTTTTTCCTAATGTGGGAGTTAGAATTAATTCCTGTTTACCTTCTTTTATCTATGTGGGGGGGGGGGAAACGCCTTTACTCAGCTACAAAGTTTATTTTGTACACAGCAGGAGGTTCCATTTTTCTCTTAATAGGAGTTCTGGGTATGGGCTTATATGGTTCCAATGAACCAACATTAAATTTGGAAACATTAGCTAATCAATCATATCCCCTAGCATTGGAAATAATATTCTATATTGGCTTTCTTATTGCTTATGCTGTCAAATTACCAATTATACCTCTGCATACATGGTTACCGGATACCCATGGAGAAGCACATTACAGTACATGTATGCTTCTAGCTGGAATCTTATTAAAAATGGGAGCATATGGGCTGATTCGGATCAATATGGAATTATTGCCTCATGCCCATTCTATATTTTCTCCTTGGTTGATTCTAGTAGGGGCTATTCAAATAATCTATGCAGCTTCAACCTCGCTTGGTCAACGCAATTTAAAAAGGAGAATAGCTTATTCTTCTATATCTCACATGGGTTTCACAATTATTGGAATTGGTTCTATAACTGATACGGGACTTAATGGAGCCCTTTTACAAATAATTTCTCATGGATTTATTGGTGCTGCACTTTTTTTCTTGGCAGGAACAAGTTACGATAGAATACGTCTTGTTTATCTCGACGAAATGGGGGGAATAGCTATCCCAATGCCTAAAATATTTACCATGTTCAGTAGTTTTTCAATGGCTTCTCTTGCATTGCCAGGAATGAGTGGTTTTGTTGCGGAGTTGGTAATATTTTTTGGAATAATTACCAGCCCACAATATCTTTTAATCCCCAAAATTGTAATTACTTTTGTAGTGGCTATTGGAATGATATTAACTCCTATTTATTCATTATCTATGTTACGGCAGATGTTCTATGGATACAAGCTATTCAATTGCAAAAAGTCTCATTTTTTCGATTCTGGACCACGAGAACTTTTTATTTCAATCTGTATCCTTTTACCTGTAATAGGTATTGGTATTTATCCAGATTTTGTTCTCTCGTTATCAGTTGACAAGGTAGAAACTATTTTATCTAATTATTTTTAATTAATTTAAATTAATTAAAAATTAAATATTAAATATTATAAAAATATAAATAAATGAAAAAAAAAAGTTTTCATGAATAATATGTAAAATGAAGTAAAAAAAAAAATGAAAAGAAAAAAACATCATGAATTAAAATAAAATCAAATACATCGGAAGTTTTTGAGAACCCTTAAATTATAATTTAATGGTTCTCAAAAACTCGCAAAACTTTCGTTATATATGACATGGAACGGTGTTCTTATGTATTTATCAAGTCATTTTTTTCTTTAATTAGAGGTGAATGCACCATAACTATGCAGTCCTATTCCTAATAGATTTACTCCGAAATAACATATCCAAATAATAAGAAATCCAATCGAAGCTACAATTGCTGAATGCATATTCTGCAAACGTTGATTTGTTCTCGTATGTAAATAAATAGCGAATATGGTCCAAGTAATAAATGCCCAGGTTTCCTTGGGATCCCAATTCCAATAAGATCCCCACGCCTCGTTCGCCCATACTGCTCCTGATAGAATACCTATGGTTAACAAAGTAAATCCTAGATTAATAATCCGATAACTCCAATGATCCAACTGTTGAGTCAATTGATATTTATGATAATTTTTAAATGAAAGAAAAGAAGTGTTTTGTAAAAAACTTTTTTTCTTTTTTAAAGGACGTACTCCGCTAAGTAAAAATGACTCAATTAAAAAAGAAAATGGATTCATTTTCTCCAAGATTTCTATGTTTTTTCGAAATGTAATAACTAAAAGAGATACTGATAATAAGGATCCGCACAAAAGGGCTCCATAACTTAATAACATCATACTTACGTGCATCATTAGCCATTGAGATTGTAGAGCGGGTACTAGTATTGCGGGTCGATGCATTTCATTTAAAATACCTGAAGTTGCAAAGGCTTGGCAAAAAATAGCACTTGGGGCCGTAATTGTGCTTAAATCATTTTGATGGTTCCATATTTTGGAAAACATATGAATAGTGGAGAAACCCCATGAAAGGAACATTAATGATTCATATAAATTACTTAACGGTAAATGTCTTGAATAAACCCAACGAGTAATTAATAAACCTGTTATGCAAAAAGAGGTAGTTATTATGCCCTTTTCTAACGAGTTACATAGTCCTATAATTCCAGGAACTAATAATTTTATTAAATGAACCGAAATCACAATTGAAATAATCGAAAAAGAGATGTGAGTTAATACATGTTCTAAAGCTATAGATATCATATAATAATGATTATATTCATTAATGTAATTCAATAAATAAAAAAGACTTTCTTAGAATCAAATTAGGATAGAAGAAAAAAATGCAAAATCGAATTTTCTATAGGATCTAATCTATTGTGCTCTCTTTCTTTTTTTTTATTAGGGGGGTGCCGCCACTCGGACTCGAACCGAGATGCTCTAGCACTGCTTCCTAAGAGCAGCGTGTCTACCAATTTCACCATAGCGGCTTGGTCAAAATCATAATAGCACATATTCGATTTAATTGTCTAGATTGATGGAATCAATGCAATTTCTTTTTGTAAACATTTGAATTGATGAATCCAACAAATTTTCAAATATAAATTTGAACGTTGAATAATACTTACCTTAGCTTTTGTATGGTCTTATGTTAAAAACGAAAGAAAAAGGAGTGGAGTATTTCACATATCATAAGTTAACCCGTTCCGGTTAGACTGAGATTATTACGACACTCCTCTCCTTATTGAATCGAATTAAGAATTTCTTTTTTTCTGTTTCTGTTTTTTATGCCTTAATTCTTATTTTATTTATCTCTTTCATAAACAAATACAAAATGGAAAAAGAAAGACAGATTCTTTTTTAATGAAAAAAAAAGAGTTTCAACCCGATATAATTTCAATCCTAGCGTACTTATACAACCTTTTAGAACCTTTAGATTAGAGTATTTAAAATATGAAATTTATCTCTAAGAAAATAGACATATATCCCCCTATATACATATATAGATTATAGGTAGATAAATAGGAATAGAATCCATATTGATCTATTTATAGATCAATATGGAGATTCCATCTAGATACATAAAAAATAGAAAAAAATCAAACTTTAAGAGATAATACTTTTTCTAAAACCCCATTAGACAGATAAATTTTCATTCTACATATCAAAATACCCCGGAAAATCCCGTTTATATGGATTGAAAGTTGGAATTAATGTAAATTATTCATTTTATTTATAATAAGTCGTCGACTTTCTAATTCATAGAGTAAGATTTATTGCTTATTTTTTTGTAACACAAAAAAACTCTTTGAACGTCCAGTAGAAATGGATTTAGCTAAGGAAAAAGCCCTTTTTGCCTCCCAATATCCCCGTTTTTTCCAAATATTTCTACGAATACGTTTTTTTGATATAGAAGTACGTTTCTTTGGAACCGCCATTTCAAAGATGTTAGTTATTTTTCTTTTATAGTTATATGTGAAAGACATGTATTATTCAAAAAGTATTCTTTTTCTATTGATCATCTATATTTATTCCATACTGAATACTTCGTTCGTTTATATCTTAAAGATAGGCGCATATTCGAATAGAATATTCTTAAGAAAAAAAGAAATAGAAGAAAAGGGTATGTTTATTTAATAGAATGCAATCCTTTTCACATCTCTATTATATGGAATAATGCGAAAAGAAAGAAAAATTCGTATTCATTGGTACCTTGATATCTTTATATGGGTCCATGTCTATGGGATCCATTTAATTGAAGTGCAACCAATTCCCTTTTCTTATAAATAGAAAGAAAAAGATTCTAATTAATGTCTTAGTTGATTCCTATACTGTTACCTTATATTTTTTAAGATAGAAAGGTTTAGATTAAGATAAGAACCCTTACCTATACTAAATGAAGAAAACGATAATAAAACACTTTTCTATTAATTGATCATTCTCGAGGATAAAGTACTTCTAGTCTAATTAGAATGAAATAAGACTAGAAATCAATTTCTTAAAGAATACATTTTTTTTTGAAAAAGTAATTTTAGTAAAAATACACCTTAGTTCTATCTAAAATTATGAATACACTAGTCATAAGATTTCAAAAAAAAAAGAAAACACAGGTTTCTTTGATTAGGATAAAAAAAGCCAATCAATTAGTTTTACAATAAATTAGACAATGACTATGAATAAAATATGATTAAATTGCGCCGTCTTTGGTAGAGTCGAGTTTTTGTTGGATATCATGTCCACGAATCATTCCCTTTTATGTTATTTTTTTCTTACTATAAATATAAAGAAAAGATATAAATCGGCATCTAACTAATAAACTAAGAGAATAGACGAGCGATTGAAAATTTCATACTCTCTCTTATTATATTATTTTTTTAATTAATATAATATTAATATATTAATTATTAAATAATAATAATTAACCCTATTTTTCAAATAAAAAAATAACCAAGCAACGCGATTCCTCTATTTGTTTCTTTTTTTTATCTCACTATAGATGGATTCTATAGATTGATTCTTTTTATTTAATTCTTTTTATTTAATTATTGTTACTATTGTAAAGATAAGAGCTGGTGAGTCAGAAGCAATTAATAAGAAAAAAAATTGGATTTTCCTATGGAACGTACATACCCATATGCGTGGATCATACCTTTTATTCCACTCCCGGTTACTGTGTTAGTAGGATTAGGACTTCTATTTGTTCCGAATGCAACAAAAAATCTTCGCCGTATGTGGGCTTTTATTAGTGTTTTATTATTAAGCATAGCTTTACTTTTTTCGATCGATATATCCATTCAACAAATAAGGGGCAGCTCCGTTTGTCAATACCTATGGTCTTGGACCATAAATAATGATTTTTCTTTGGAGTTTGGCTACTTGATTGATTCGCTTACTTCTATTATGTTAATACTAATCACTACTGTTGGAATCATGGTTCTTATTTATAGTGATAATTACATGTCTCATGACCAAGGATATTTGAGATTTTTTGCGTATCTGAATTTTTTCAATGCTTCCATGCTTGGATTAGTTACTAGTTCCAATTTAATACAAATTTATATTTTTTGGGAACTTGTAGGAATGTGCTCTTATTTACTAATAGGTTTTTGGTTCACACGACCCATTGCAGCAAATGCTTGTCAAAAAGCCTTTGTAACTAATCGTGTAGGGGATTTTGGTTTATTATTAGGAATCTTAGGACTTTATTGGATAACGGGCAGTTTTGAATTTCGGGATTTATTCAAAATTTTCAATATCTTGGTCCATAATAATACAATAAATCTTTTTTTTGCAGCTCTGTGTGCCTCTCTATTATTTCTTGGTGCAATTGCGAAATCCGCACAATTCCCTCTTCATGTATGGTTGCCTGATGCAATGGAAGGTCCTACGCCTATCTCCGCTCTTATACATGCTGCGACTATGGTCGCAGCGGGAATTTTTCTTGTTGCTCGACTTTTTCCTCTTTTTATCGACTTACCATACATAATGTATTTTATTTCTTTAATAGGCATAATCACAGTATTATTAGGAGCTACTTTAGCTCTTGCGCAAAGAGACATTAAGAGAAGTTTGGCCTATTCGACAATGTCACAATTGGGTTATATTATGTTAGCTATGGGGATAGGTTCTTATCGAGCTGCTTTATTTCATTTGATTACTCATGCCTATTCGAAAGCATTATTGTTTTTGGGATCCGGATCCATTATTCATTCTATGGAACCCATAGTTGGGTATTCGCCAGACAAAAGTCAGAACATGGTTCTTATGGGTGGTTTAACAAAATATGTGCCAATTACAAAAACCACCTTTTTATTAGGTACACTCTCTCTTTGTGGTATTCCACCTCTTGCTTGTTTTTGGTCGAAAGATGAAATTCTTAATGATAGCTGGTTATATTCACCAATTTTTGCGATAATAGCTTATTCCACAGCCGGTTTAACCGCATTTTATATGTTTCGAGTATATTTACTTACTTTTGATGGACATTTGCGCATTCATTTTACAAATTTGAATGGAGCTAAAAGCCGTTCACTCTATTCAATATCGATATGGGGAAAAGAAGAATCAAACTTGAATAATCAAAATTGTTTTTTATCAGAAATCAACAAAAATGATGAAAAGGTTTTCTTTTTTTCAAAAAAAACATATAAAATAGGTAATTATGCGAAAAACATAATGTTCTCTTTTAGTATTGATTTTGGTAATGAAATTATTTTTCCATACCCACATGAATCGGACAGTACCATGTTATTATCAATATATGTATTGGGTCTGTTTACTTTGTTCGTTGGATTCATAGGAATTCCTTTGGATCAAGGAATCATTTATTTTGATATATTATCAAAATGGTTAACTCCATCAATAAACCTTTTGCATAAAAATTCACATTATTCTGTGGATTGGTATGAGTTTGTGATAAATGCCATTTTTTCAGTTAGTATAGCATTGTTTGGAATATTCATAGCGTCTTTTTTATATGGGTCTGTTTTTTCACCTTTTCGAAGTTTGAACTTAATTAATTCATTTGAAACAAAAGGCAAAAAAAGAATTTTTTTAGACCGAATTCTAAATGTAATATACAATTGGTCATATAATCGTGGTTATATAGACAACTTTTTCACACTCTATTTAACTAGAAATATAAGGAAGTTGTCCGAACTAACCCATTCTTTTGACAAACGGCTGATTGATGGAATTACCAACGGGGTTGGTGTTGCGAGTTTTTTTGTGGGAGAGGGAATAAAATACGTAGGAGGGGGGCGAATTTCTTCTTACTTGTTTGTGTATTTATCTTATGTATCAATCTTTTTAGTAGGAATTTACTACTTTTTTGTTTTGTGAATCGACCTTTGTAATTGTTCCACGATATGGTCCGTTGAAAAACGGATCATACCATTTAGGCAAGCATTTTTGTTCATTCTCATCATGGCACAATCGGATCCGTTTTTCAAGTACATCTATTGAAACAGACCCCTTCTCTATAGCTTCTATTCGATTTATTAACTCATTACTCAAGTTGTTTTTTTTTTTTTTATTTGTATAAACCCAATTATTATACAGGTCCTCTGGGGATCCTTTTTCTGTCGTGTATAAAGACATCTTTTTTTGTATTATTTCCTCAATAGTCGACAAACTGGGTGGATATGTAAAAGATATGATTTTTTTTCCATCACTTGGACATGTGTGAAAGAAATATTGTGACATTTTATTGCTTACAGCATTTTCAAATCGATCATTTTTTATATATCGTAATGGACGATTCCATCGCTTATAGTCGAAAAGAAGAGTTACAAGAGGTTTTTCAAACCAAAAGAGGTCTTTATCTTCCTCATCTTTAAGTATTTCCTTTCCATTCACTCGGATCTCTTCCGTTTCATCTAGTTTGTCCGGATCCTCCTGTTCTTCCGAACAAAGAGAAGGGTCTTCTTCGGTGGATCCCTCTTGTTCCTGTTTAGTCCCCTTCGTTTCGGAAGTCGTTTCTATTTCTACATCTGTTTCTTCCTCACTTTCCCCTCTTTCTTCCATTTCTGAGGTTTCTTTCAGTTTCTTAGTAACAATAGGCGATGGCATTCTGCCTAAATAGTAGACAGAGGTGATAAATAAGAGAATACTAAAGATTCGAGCCATAGAATTTCTCAATTCTGACACAAGGTACTTATTAGATCGAATAAGTACATTAGATTGAATAGAATGATTTTGCCGTATCCAGGATAATACCAATCCAACCCATTTCATGAATAAAATGTGACCAATTAACCAACCAACAAAACTACTTGTTACAAATAAGATCTTATTGTTGCATCGAAACAGATAAATGTTGACTAATCTGGCTAACGTTGAGCTTGGTAAAATGAAATGGTTGAATAATTGAAAAATGAGATTATTCAGGAATACACATT